AATCTACTTTTTGGTATGGTAGAAAATAAGTTTCTTGCAATTTTTCATCTCGAATCGTATTGAATAACAATCACCTAATCTTTCGAATCCTTGTTTCGGAGTCGATAAATTATACGTCCTCTGGTTGAATCATAACGACTTACTTCAATTTTGACTTTATCTCCTGGCAGTATCCGTATAAAACTACGTCGGATCTTTCCTGAAACATAACCTATAATCAGATCTTCATTATCTAACCGAACCCGGAACATGCCATTGGGGAGCGATTCGGTAATTAAACCTTCATGAATCCATTTTTGTTCTTTCATTCCAGGTAAGGCCCCCGTGAAATATCAACTAATGGAGCCGAAACGATCTTAGACAACTCATCCTCTTTTTTTTTTTTATAAATAGGAAGAGGTTTTGGAGCCCATTTGGCTATTAAAATGATTACCATATATAACACAAAATTTCTCCGCCGATTCCTTCTAGTCGAGCCTCCCGGTCTGTCATTATACCTCGAGAAGTAGAAAGAATTACAATCCCCATTCCACCTAAAATTCTAGGAATTCGTTGAGAGTTAGAATAGATTCGTAGACCGGGTCGACTGATCCGTTTTAAATTTAAAAAATTTCTATAGGGTCTTTGCCTATTCCTTCTATGCCGCAGAGTTAAAGTCAAAAAATATTTGTTTTTTTCTCGATGTTTTCTGACGTTTTCGATAAAACCTTCTCTGAAAAGTATTTTCACAATATTTTCGGTAATATTAGTAGATGCTATGCGAACAACTCTTTTTCTATCCATATCAGCATTTCGTATAGAGGTTATTATCTCAGCAATAGTGTCTCTACCCATGATGAACTAAAATGATTGGTGCCTCAAAATTGGATATAATCAACATGTTTTTCTTTTTTTTATTGGTTTATGAATATGAATTTTTCGAGGTATATGCGTGAGACACAATCTACGAATTAATCTAGTTCTTAATCTATTTTTTCAAATACCTCAAAGATATCACGATCTCGTTTTTTTTATAATACCTCGGGAGCTAATGAAACTATTTTAGTAAAATTTAATTGTCTCAATTCCCGGGGGATTGCACCAAAAATTCGAGTTCCTTTTGGATTTCCTTCTTGATCAATTACAACAGCAGCATTGTCATCATATCGTATTATCATACCGCTGTCACGTTTAAGTTCTTTACAGGTACGAACAATTACAGCTCTGACTACTTCTGATTTTTCTAGAGGCATGTTTGGTACTGCTTCTTTGATCACAGCAACAATAACGTCACCGATATGAGCATATCGACGATTACTAGCTCCTATGATTCGAATACACATCAATTCTCGAGCCCCGCTGTTATCCGCTACATTTAAATGGGTCTGAGGTTGAATCATATCAATTTTTTAGTCTATTCTTCCAATGCAAAGGATGAAGAAAATAAAAGAAATATTTTTTAGCCAAAAAAAGAAACCTGCGTTTTTGTTTCATCCCTAAGACTCATTTCTGTTGGTTCTACATTTTTATCCCGAAAAAATAAATTGAGTTCGTATAGGCATTTTAGATGCTGCTATTAAAATAGCCCTTCTAGCTATATTTTCGGTTACTCCACCCATTTCGTATAGTATTCGCCCCGGTTTAACAACAGCTACCCAATATTCAGGGGATCCTTTCCCCGAACCCATACGTGTTTCAGCCGGTCTTACTGTAACGGGTTTGTCTGGAAATATACGGACCCAAATTTTTCCACCACGGCGTGCATTTCGCGTCATTGCTCGTCGACCTGCTTCGATTTGTCTAGATGTGATCCAAGCAGGTTCAAGTGCCTGAAGAGCATATTTACCGAAACAAATATGATTACCTCGATAAGATATTCCCTTCATTCTTCCTCTATGTTGTTTACGGAATCTAGTTCTTTTGGGGTTATAGTTGATGGTTGTTTCGTAATTCCATCTCTACTACAAAACTGGACATGAGAGTTTCTTCTCATCCAGCTCCTCGCGAATAAAAGGATTCAAAATGAAATTTAAATGAATTTGAATAGATATTAGAACAATTTTCTAAAAAATTTTATAAATAATAGTTATTCTAATAAATCTTTATTTTCTTTTGTCCGTTCTCCAAGTTTACCAATAAAAAAAAAGAAAGTTTTCGCAGGCGAATATTTACTCTTGCAATCTCTATTTGAGTCGTATCGCTTCTTCCTGACTTCTCAGAATAGAGGAATGGATTTCCGGTTCATTTCGCCATCCTGACTAGTGAATTAATAAGATTCATTTGTTCAAAATAATCTTTTGTATTCACAGGTTTAATCGTTCCCACCGCTTCGTATTTAATGGTTAGGTCAGAATTCTACAACGGAGCTTATAATCAATTTATTCTTGAGTCAACTTTCTTAGTCTTTATTGGCTCGAAGCTCTTGATGTTCTTCTTCTATTCTATAAATAAGAAGGATTCATTGAATATTTCAATTATGGCTGAATCAACTTAGTATTGATGCTTTATTACATTGTCTTTT